ATGTTAGTCAGATTAGTCAACATTTATATGTTTCTCGGCAACAAACAAATTTTATTCCTAACAAGTAGTTTTGTTAGTTGGTTAATTGGTCAGATTTTGATTATGAAATGGATTAGATTGGTATTAGTATGGATACAAGAAAATTATTCTATTAAATCGAATATCCTTATTAGATTGAGTAAATCTATTATGTCCGAATTGATAAATTCTATGTCTCAAATCATTAGTATTTTTTTTTTCATTTCCTGTCTATACTATTTAGGCAAAACACCGCCACCTATTTTGATTAATAAACCGAAAGAAACTTCAGAAAGTAATGAAATTGAGAAACAAATAAATGGATCCAAAATGAAGGTAAATAAACAAGAAAAAAAGGGATCCACCGAAGAAGATCTTTCTGCTTCTATTTTTTCGGAAGAGGGAAAGGATTCGTACAAAATCGATGAAACAGAAGAAAAAGACATCTTCCAATTTGAAAAACCTCTTATAAATATTCTTTTTGATTCGAAACGATGGAATCGTCCCGTTCGATATATCAAAAATGAGCGATTTGAAAATGCTATAAGAAATGAAATGTCACAATATTTTTTTTATCCATGTCAAAGTGATGGAAAAGAAAAAATATCTTTTACGTACCCACCTAGTTTGTCAACTATTGTGGAAATGATACAAAGAAAAATGTCTCTTTTGACAACAGAAAAATTCTCTGATGAATTGAATAATTATTGGAGTTCCACTAATGAAAAAAAAAGAAAGAGCTTAAGCAAAAAATTTTTTAATAGTGCAAAAGCTCTAGATAAGAAATTTCTTGCTATGGATGTAATCGAAAAAAGGATTAGATTGGGTAATGATGAGACTAAAAAAAAACACTTACCTAAAATATATGACCCTTTCTTGAACGGACCCTATCGCGGACGAATCAAAAACAGTTTTTCGGTCTTAATCAAAAATACAACTTACACAAAAAATGACATTTGGATAAATAAGATTCATGGTATCCTTTTTTCTATTAATTATTCAGAACTTGAACAGAAAATGGATATGTTTGATAGAAAATCATTATCAAGTGAAATTAGTTCTCTTTTGAACTTAATCAACCAATTTTCTGTAAAAGTAAAATCAGTATCAAGTTTTAATTTTAAGGGACTTTTTTTATTTCCAAAACCTGAACAAGTAAGAATTGCTTCAGAAGATAAAAAAAAAAAAATGAAATTCTTATTTGACGCAGTTCTAACTGATCCGAACGAGAAAACTATTGTAAATACAAAAAAATCGATTGGGATAAAAGAAATCAGTAAAAAAGTTCCTCGATGGTCATACAAATTAATTGACGAGTTAGAACAAATGGAAGCAGAAAAGGAAGAAAACAAAGAAAATGAAATCGCGGATCTTGCAATTCGTTCAAGAAAAGCCAAACGTGTAGTGATTTTTACTAAGAACTCAAAGAATGACGATACTTCTACCGATAACCCAGATACTCAAAATTCTAAAAAAAGGGGGAGAGATGAATTGACTTTAATACGTTATTCACAACAACCGGATTTTCGTCGAGACATAATAAAAGGATCTATACGCGCTCAAAGACGTAAAACAGTTATTTGGAAACTCTCTCAAGCAAACGTGCATTCTCCTCTTTTTTCGGACAAAATTGAGAAATACTCTTTCTTTTCTTTTGATATTTTGGAATCAATGAATTTTTTTTTTGTTTTTAAAAATAAAAACAGAAAATTCAAAATTTCAGATTATGCAGAAGACAAGACAAAAGAAAGTGAGAATAAAGAGGAGGACAAAAGAAAAAAATACGAAAAAGAAAAAGAGAGAAAAGAATACCAAAAAGAAAAAGATGAAGAAAGGCGTATAGAAATAGCAGAAGCCTGGGATAGCATTATATTTGCTCAAGGAATAAGAGGTGTTTTATTATTAACCCACGCGATTCTTCGAAAATATATTCTATTCCCTTCATTGATAATAACGAAAAATATTCTTCGTATGCTATTCTTTCAATCTCCCGAATGGTCGCAGGATATAAAGGATTGGAAGAGAGAAATACATATTAAATGCACTTATGATGGCGTTCCATTATCAGAAACAGAATTTCCGAAAAACTGGCTCACAGACGGTATTCAGATAAAGATACTATTTCCTTTTCGTCTCAAACCTTGGCACAGATCCAAGGTACGATCCCCCCAAAAAGAAAAGGATCCAACGAAAACGAAAAAAAAAGTGCAAAAACCAGATTTTTGCTTTTTAACCGTTTGGGGAATAGAAGTTGAATCGCCCTTTAGTTCTTATTCTCCCCGAAATAAACCTTCATTTTTTGATCCCATTTTGAACGAACTAAAAAAAACAATTAAAAAATGGAATTGTTTTTTTTTTCTATTTCTAAAAGTTTTAACCGAAAAAAAAAAAAAAATTCTAAATGTTTTAAAAGAAAGAGTCAAATGGATCATGAAAAGGATTCTATTTATAAAAGATAAAATTCTAAAAGAAATAAGAAAAAAATTATCAAAAATAAACCAAATTCCTTTATTTGGATTGAAAGAAATCTATGAAGTGAGTGAAATTCAAAAAGATTCAATAATCAGTAATAGGAATCGAATGAGCTACGAATCGTCCATTCCAATTCAACCTATTAATTGGACAAATTTTTCATTGACAGAAAAAAAAATAAAAGATCTGAATGATCGAACAAAGACAATCATAAAGCAAATAGAAAAAATTACAAAAAACAAAAAAAAGGGGTTTCAAACTCCAGAGATAAATATTAGTTTTAAGAAAACACGTTCTGATGATAAAAGAAAAAGATTCGAATCCCCCCAAAATATTTGGTCGATATTAAAAAGAAGAAATATTCGATCAGTCCATAAATCATATTTTGTTTTTCAATTTTTCATTGAAAGGATATCTATAGATATCTTTCAATGTCTCATTAATATTCCTAGCATGAATGTCCAACTTTTTCTTGAATCAACAAAAAAAATTATTAAAAAATACACTTACTATAATGAAGCAAATGAAAAGAGAATTGATAAAACAAATAAAAAAAAAATTCACTTTATTTCGATTATAAAAAAATCAATTTCTAATATTGGTAATTCACAGATTTTTTGTGACGTACCCTCTTTATCCCAAGCATATGTATTTTACAAATTATCACAAACCCAAGTTATTGACTTATATAAATATAAATATAAGTTAAGATCTGTTTTTCAATATCCTGGAACATCTCTTTTTCTTAAGAATGAAATAAAAGATTATTTGGGGGGAATACAAGGAATGTGCCAGTCCAAATTAATACATAAGAAGACTCACCATTCTGTAATGAATCAATGGAAAAATTGGTTAAGGGGTCATTATCAATATGATTTATCTCCGAATAGATGGTCTATATTAGTATCACGAAAATGGCGAAATAGAATCAATGAATGTCGTATGGCTCAAAAAAAAAAAAAAGATTTAACCAAATGGGATTCATATGAAAAAAAACGATTAATTCTTTACAAAAAACAAGAAGTAGACTTATTAACAAATCGAAAAAAAAAAATAAAAAAACAATATGGATATGATCTTTTATCATATAAATCTCTTAATTATGCAGATAAGAAAGACTCATCTGTTTATCGATATAGATCACCATTACAAGCCAATAATGACAAAACATTTTCTTATAATTACAGCACGCGTAAACGAAAATTATTTGATATGGAAGATGATGTCCCTATCAAGAATTATATAGGGGAAGATGGTATTATAGATATAGATATGGAAAAAAACCTGGATAGACAGTATTTTGATTGGAAACTTCTGAATTTTGATCTTAGAAATAAGATGGATATTGAGGCCTGGATTGATACCAATTATTATCCTATGATTCATCAAGAAATCAACCCGTCCAATCAAAAATGTTTTTTTTTTGATTGGATGGGAATGAATGTAGAAATACTAAACCGTTCCATATCGAATCTGGAACTTTGGTTCTTCTCAAAATTTGTGAAATTTTATAAAACATATACAAGTAAACCATGGGTCATACCAATCAAATTCCTTTTTTTCAATTTTAATGTAAAAAAAAATGATAATGAAAATAAAAGTATCACCAGAAAGAAAAAAATAGATATTTTTAGACCACCATCAACAAAAAATATATACAAGAACAACATAGAAGCACTAAATTTATTACTAAGAAGGTATTTGCGTTTTCAATTGAAATGGAATGATTGTTTAGATGAAAAAATAATGAATAATATCGAACTATATTGTCTCCTGCTTAGACTGATAAATCTAAAAGACATTGCTATAGCTTCGATTCAAAGAGGAGAATTAAGTCTCGATATTATGATGATTCATAATCAAAGGAATTTACTCCTTCCACAATTAATGAAAAAAAAAGGAATATTGGTTGTCGAACCAGTTCGTCTGTCTATCAAAAACGATGGACAATTTTTTATGTATCAAACCATAGGCGTTTCATTGATTCATAAAAGTAAGCACGAATTTCAATTTTATCAAAGATACCCAGAAAAAAACTATGTTGATAAGACGAATTTTGATGAATCCATTACAAGACATCAAAAGATGACTGAAAATAAAGAAAAAAATCATTATGATTTGCTTGTTCCTGAAAATATTTTATCCTCTAAACGTCGTAGAGAATTGAGAATTCTAATTTGTTTCAATTCTGGGAATAGAGGTGATATGCATCAAAATACGGCATTTTACAATGGAAATAAAGTAAATAATTTATGTCAAGTTTTTGCTAAAAGGAAATATCTTGATATAGATAAAAAAAAACTAATTTTTTTTAAATTATTTCTTTGTCCAAATTATCGCATAGAAGATTTAGTTTGTATGAATCGATATTGGTTTGATACCAATAATGGCAGCCGTTTCAGTATGGTAAGGATACATATGTATCCGCGATTGAAAATTCGTTAATCTATATTTTCATTTCTTCTGTTTCTCGTAACATGTCTGGTCTGCGAAGACAAATAAATACACACACGCACTGTCTTACCTTCTATTCGGAGGAATGATCCTAATTGAATGATGTATCCATTCGATCTAGAAATGAATCAAACAAAATCTTCTTAATTTATTTAAAAATTAAAATAAAAAATTTGTATTTTGTGAATGCATAAACATTGAATTGAATTGATTAATAAACAAGGAATTCCATTTGAATTGAAAAAAAAAATTAGGAATTCTTAAGGAAATTAAGATTTTTGTATATACTAAATTAAAAAAAGAATGTCATTATTATTATTGATAAAAAAAAAAATATCTATCTATCTATTCTTCTATCTATCTATATCTATAAAGATAGATCTATCTATATAAAAAAAAAAAAAGAGGAGAGGAAAGCTTTTGTTTTATGGTAAAAAATTCATTTAGACTAGTCATTTCACAAGAAAAAAAAGAAGAAAATCCGGGATCGGTTGAATTTCAAATATTCAATTTCACCAATAAGATACGAAGACTTACTTCACATTTGGAATTGCACAGAAAAGACTATTTATCTCAAAGAGGTTTACGTAAAATTTTGGGAAAACGCCAACGACTACTGTCTTATTTGTCAAAGAAAAATAGAATACGTTATAAAAAAGTAATTAATCGGTTGGATATTCGAGAATCACAAACTCGTTAATTTGAAGAATCATTTTTTATTATTCGATTTATTAGATCTTGAATTTTGATGAACTTTTTTTAAACAATTCAATGAATCGAGGAAAAATCTATGAATGCCCCAGCTACAAGAAAAGACCTCATGATAATCAATATGGGTCCTCAGCACCCATCAATGCATGGTGTTCTTCGACTCATTGTTACTCTAGATGGTGAAGATGTTATTGATTGTGAACCAATATTGGGTTATTTACATAGAGGGATGGAAAAAATTGCAGAAAATCGAACAATTATACAATATCTGCCTTATGTAACACGTTGGGATTATTTAGCTACTATGTTCCCCGAAGCAATAACCGTAAATGGACCGGAACAGTTAGGAAATATTCAAGTACCAAAAAGAGCCAGCTATATCCGAGTAATTATGTTGGAGTTGAGTCGTATAGCTTCTCACCTGCTATGGCTTGGACCTTTTATGGCAGATATTGGTGCACAAACTCCTTTCTTCTATATTTTCAGAGAAAGAGAATTAATATATGATCTATTCGAAGCTACCACCGGTATGAGAATGATGCATAATTATTTTCGTATCGGAGGAGTAGCGGCTGATCTACCTCATGGCTGGATAGATAAATGTTTTGATTTCTGTGATTATTTTTTAACAGGGGTTGTTGAATATCAAAAACTTATTACGCAAAATTCTATTTTTTTAGAACGGGTTGAGGGGGTAGGCATTATTGGTGGAGAGGAAGTAATCAATTGGGGTTTATCAGGACCAATGCTTCGGGCTTCTGGAATAGAATGGGATCTTCGTAAAGTTGATCATTATGAGTGTTACGACGAATTGGATTGGGAAGTTCAATGGCAAAAAGAAGGAGATTCATTAGCCCGTTATTTAGTTCGAATTGGTGAAATGACGGAATCCATAAAAATTATTCAACAGGCTCTGGAAGGAATTCCCGGCGGGCCATATGAGAATTTAGAAATACGCTGCTTTGATTTTGATAGGGAAAAGGATCCAGACTGGAATGATTTTGAATATCGATTCATTAGTAAAAAACCTTCTCCGATTTTTGAATTACCGAAACAAGAACTTTATGTGAGAGTTGAAGCCCCAAAGGGAGAATTAGGAATTTTTCTAATAGGGGATAAGAATGGTTTTCCTTGGAGATGGAAAATTCGTCCACCAGGTTTTATCAATTTGCAAATTCTTCCTCAGTTAGTTAAAAGAATGAAATTGGCTGATATTATGACGATACTAGGTAGCATAGATATCATTATGGGAGAAGTTGATCGTTGAAATGAGAATTTATACAACAGAAGCACAAGATATCAATTCTTTTTCCAGATTGGAATCTTTAAAAGAAGTCTATGGAATTCTATGGGTACTTGTCCCTATTTTGACTCTTGTATTGGGAATCACAATAAGTGTACTAGTGATTGTATGGCTAGAAAGAGAAATATCCGCAGGGATACAACAGCGTATTGGACCTGAATACGCCGGTCCTTTGGGAGTTCTTCAAGCTATAGCCGATGGAACAAAACTACTTTTCAAAGAAAATATTCTTCCATCTAGGGGAAATACTCGTTTATTCAGTATCGGACCATCCATATCAGTTATATCAATTCTAGTAAACTATTTAGTAATTCCTTTTGGCTATAACTTTGTTTTAGCTGATCTTAATATTGGTGTTTTTTTATGGATTGCTATTTCGAGTATTGCTCCCGTTGGACTTCTTATGTCCGGATATGGATCAAATAATAAATATTCCTTTTTGGGTGGTCTACGGGCTGCTGCTCAATCGATTAGTTATGAAATACCATTAACTCTATGTGTGTTATCAATATCTCTACGTGCGATTCGGTGAGACAGAAACTTTTCCATGTTCCTTTTTTTCTAGATTTTATAGAAAAGAAGTAGAATAAATTGAATAGATATCTTAAATCTTAATTTTTTTATTCATTATTATTTGGAATTCGGAGTTCGGATTGATAAACTAAATCAGATAGTTAAATGGGTGAAATAAAACAACTTGTATTTAATTTGAATTTAATTAAATTTGCAGTCAAAATATTGAGTCTCATTTTCTATGTATTAAGAAAAAAATGAAGTGGAAAAAATGGAAGTGGCCGTTTCCCCCAAGATTGGTTGCTTTAGTCACACTGTCTTGAAGCGGGCTCAAAAGACCAACAAGACCAACCTTATTAAGTTTTCACTACCATTTGTATGAATTACCATACATGTATTACGATAAATAAAGGAGTAGGGGATTGATAAAAAAGAAAATGATTGGATGGTTAGAAACACCAAGATACACAAAGGATTAGTAATGTAGATTATGTAAATTCTATTATCCAAAATAGTATTTTGGCAGAATAAAAAAAGAATACTAATTGGGGCTTAAAATTGGTAGAAATAATCAAGCAGTACTCCCCACAATTCCGGTCCAGAGTATAGGCTACTATCCACCGATTAAATAAATATGACTATCAGGAACGAAATAATCCTTTAAATTTTTTTTTTAAGTCTTCCTTTTGTACATAAAAAAGAAAACAAAACTAAGAAGAAAAAAAAAAAAGAAAGAATCAATTAATATAATACAATTCCAATAAGCAATAAACAAATAGGATCCCTTTTTATTCTTATTCTTCTTCTATACCATATTTCATGGAGATAGAATTCATATCTTAATTCATATTCTTTTTTGTAATCGACAAGGATAGATTATTGATAAATTAAAGGAGTATTTTATTGAAGAATTAAGTTATTACTCAACAAATTCCATTTTTTAGGGGATAAGATCAATTCAGAAGTACCTTTTTTATTTTTATTCCATTTTTTTTTCTTTTTATTTTTTTAATTCTAACAGACAGAATTCAATTGGTTTAATTCAGGACCATCCAATAAAAATGAAACCCACCATCTTAGGGATATATCAAGAGAAATAAATGGTGCCGTCCTTAGATTTATTTATGGCCTTCGAGGAGCCGTATGAGGTGAAAATCTCATGTACGGTTCTGTAATAGCGATGGGAACAGTAATGTTATCACCGACTATGATTATCTAACAGTTTAAGTACGGTTGATATAGTGGATTCGCAATCAAAATATGGTTTTTGGGGGTGGAATTTATGGCGTCAACCTATCGGTTTTATCGTTTTTTTAATTTCTTCGCTAGCGGAATGTGAAAGATTACCTTTTGATTTACCAGAAGCAGAAGAAGAATTAGTAGCCGGTTATCAAACCGAATATTCGGGTATAAGATTTGGTTTATTTTATGTTGCTTCCTATTTAAACCTATTAGTTTCTTCATTATTTGTAACGGTTCTTTACTTAGGCGGTTGGAATACCCCTACCCCGTACATATTTGTTTCTGAGCTTTTTGAAATAAATAAAGCGTGTGGAGTTTTTGGAACTACAATTGGTATCTTTATTACATTAGCTAAAACTTATTTCTTCTTGTTCATTTCTATCACAACAAGATGGACTTTACCTAGGCTAAGAATGGACCAATTATTAAATCTTGGATGGAAATTTCTTTTACCTATTTCTCTCGGTAATCTATTATTAACAACTTCGTTTCAACTGCTTTCACTGTAAAAATGAATATTCTATATTGATAACTTGTCTCAAACAAGAGAAAGAAACAAAAGTAAGTTATTCATACATATTCACAATATGTTCCTTATGGTAACTGGGTTCATGAATTATGGTCAACAAACAGTACGAGCTGCGAGGTACATTGGTCAAAGTTTTATGATTACCCTATCTCATGCAAATCGTTTCCCTGTAACTATTCAATATCCTTATGAAAAATTAATCACATCGGAGCGTTTCCGCGGTCGAATACATTTTGAATTTGATAAATGCATTGCTTGTGAAGTATGTGTTCGTGTATGTCCTATAGATCTACCTGTTGTTGATTGGAAACTGGAAACTTATATTCGAAAGAAACGATTGCTTAATTACAGTATTGATTTCGGGATCTGTATATTTTGTGGTAATTGCATTGAGTATTGTCCAACAAATTGTTTATCAATGACTGAAGAATATGAACTTTCGACTTATGATCGTCACGAATTGAATTATAATCAAATTGCTTTGGGCCGTTTACCAATGTCAGTAATTGACGATTATACAATTCGAACAATTTTAAACTCGCCTCAATTCAAATAAAAATAATCATCAAAAAATTAAAAAATTTATATATAAAATAAAACTTCTATAGAAAATAGATAAATATAGAAAAAAATCTAATAGATTAGATATAATAGATATAATTTTATAAATCATATAATATAAATAATGCTATATTTTAAATATATTAAATCTATATTAAATATTATAATTATAGGAACAAAATATGAAAATATTAAAAAATTAAATATTAAATAAATATTATTATAATAATCTCTAAATGTAAATCTATTTGTAATTTTTTTCCAAAAATGGAATTATAGAATAAATATATACTATATAGAGTATAGCTTCTAACTACTCTTTCGTATAAAGAATGAGATTCTTCCTAGAACTGTACCTATATCAATTCATACTCCTTAGGAATTAATTCAATTAGTAATTTAGTATATCAATTTTTTTCCTGGTCATATCAATAAGGTCATGAAATTTCAATTTATTTATTTCTTATTTTCGATATAATGGATTTACCTGAACCGATACATGATTTTCTTTTAGTCTTTCTAGGATCAGTTCTTGTATTAGGAAGTATAGGAGTAGTATTATTTACCAACCCAATTTTTTCTGCCTTTTCGTTGGGACTGGTTCTTGTTTGTATATCTTTATTCTATATTTTATCAAACTCCCATTTTGTAGCTGCGGCACAGCTACTTATTTACGTGGGAGCTATAAATGTTTTAATCATATTTGCTGTGATGTTCATGAAAGATTCAGAATATTCCCACAATTTTGATTTTTGGACCATTGGGGACGGAGTTACTTTGATGGTTTGTATAAGTATTTTTGTTTCACTAATAACTACTATTCCAGATACATCATGGTACGGGATTATTTGGACTACAAGATCAAATCAGATTATCGAACAAGATTTGATAAGTAATAGTCAACAAATTGGAATTCATTTATCAACAGATTTTTTTCTTCCATTTGAACTCATTTCAATAATTCTTTTAGCTGCTTTGATAGGTGCAATTGTCGTGGCCCGCCAGTAATAAATCTTTCGAACTATCAACAGCAATTCAAATTCCATTTTGCTCTATCTTATTCCATCCATTTCCTTTCAATTCTATGTGAAAGGGAAAGATTGTTTCTGTTTAAAATAAAAAATTGTTTTTTTATTCGATTTAATGTATTCTATGTATTCTATTCTTTTGGTTTTGTTCGATTCTCGAGTCAATCGAATCCGTTGATTGAATTGTTGTTCATATTGAAATGAATTGAAATTTATAAGGAGTTGGTCAATGATGCTCGAACATGTACTTGTTTTGAGTGCCTATTTATTTTCTATCGGTATCTATGGATTGATCACGAGCCAAAATATGGTTAGAGCCCTTATGTGTCTTGAACTTATACTGAATGCAGTTAATATAAATTTCGTAACATTTTCTGATTTTTTTGATAGTCGTCAATTAAAAGGAAATATTTTTTCCATTTTTGTTATAGCTATTGCAGCCGCTGAAGCAGCTATCGGACCAGCTATTGTTTCATCAATTTATCGTAACAGAAAATCAATTCGTATCAATCAATCGAATTTGTTGAATAAATAAATGAATAAAAAAATAGTATTAATCATAAACATTTATAGAATATTGAAAGTAGAATATGAATATTTATCAATTCCAATTAACATGTATGATACATAACGTATGAGCATGTTTGCGAAAACGTAAGAAATCAAAGTATCTTGGCTCTCTTTTAGGAACTTGATCCAGAAGTAGATTGATTGGAAAACGTCTGGTAAATCGTTGATTCATCTGGTGTCTAAATATATGATTCATTTTAAAGTTTTACTAGATCGAAAATTTCTGATGTTCAAAAACTAATAGACCCAATGTCACATTCAGTAAAGATTTATGATACTTGTATAGGATGTACTCAATGTGTCCGAGCTTGTCCGACAGATGTATTAGAAATGATACCTTGGGACGGATGTAAAGCTAAGCAAATTGCTTCTGCTCCAAGAACAGAGGATTGTGTCGGCTGTAAAAGATGTGAATCTGCCTGTCCGACGGATTTCTTGAGTGTTCGAGTTTATTTATGGCATGAAACAACTAGAAGCATGGGTCTAGCTTATTGATTGATACATTTCAAAAAACCCCCTACGAATACGTTTTTTTACTGACAAAAACCCGTGCTCAAAACATAAAAATAAAAAAGTCATTTTGAGCACGGGTTTTCTGGCCCAAATGTATCTTAATTTTACCACGAATTTTTTTCCTTGGTTAACAATAATTGTAGTTTTGCCAATATCCGCGGGTTCCTTAATCTTCTTATTTCCCCATAAAGGAAATAAGGTAATTCGATGGTATACTATTTGTATATGCTTAATAGATCTCCTTCTAACAACCTATGCATTCTGTTATCATTTCGAATTGGACGATCCATTAATGCAACTGACGGAGAATTATAAATGGATCAATTTTTTTGATTTTTATTGGAGATTCGGAATAGATGGACTCTCTATCGGACCAATTTTACTCACGGGATTTATCACCACTTTAGCGACTTTAGCGGCTCAACCGGTTACTCGGGAATCCAAATTATTCCATTTTCTGATGTTAGCAATGTATAGCGGTCAAATAGGATCATTTTCTTCTCGAGACATTTTACTTTTTTTCATCATGTGGGAAGTAGAATTAATTCCTGTTTATCTACTTTTATCCATGTGGGGGGGAAAGAAACGTTTGTATTCAGCTACAAAGTTCATTTTGTACACTGCAGGAAGTTCCATTTTTTTATTAATGGGAGTTCTAGGTATCGGTTTATATGGTTCCAATGAACCAGCATTAAATTTGGAAACATCAGCTAATCAATCGTATCCTTTAGCACTAGAAATAATATTCTATATTGGATTTCTTATTGCTTTTGCTGTAAAATCGCCGATTATACCCTTACATACATGGTTACCAGACACCCATGGAGAAGCACATTACAGTACTTGTATGCTTTTAGCTGGAATTTTATTAAAAATGGGAGCGTATGGATTGATTCGAATTAATATGGAATTATTACCCCACGCTCATTCTATATTCTCTCCCGGGTTAATGATATTAGGCGCAATTCAAATAATCTATGCTGCTTCAACATCTCTTGGTCAACGTAATTTAAAAAAACGAATAGCTTATTCCTCTGTATCTCATATGGGTTTCATAATTCTAGGAATTGGTTCGATAAGCGATACGGGACTCAATGGAGCCATTTTACAAATAATCTCACATGGGTTTATTGGCGCTGCGCTTTTTTTCTTGGCAGGAACGGGTTATGATAGAATACGTCTTCTTTATCTCGACGAAATGGGTGGAATGGCTATCCCACTGCCAAAAATATTCACGGTGTTTAGTATCTTATCGATGGCTTCCCTTGCATTGCCAGGCATGAGCGGTTTTGTTGCAGAATTGATAGTATTTTTTGGAATAATTACGAATCAAAAATATCTTTTAATGACAAAAATACTAATTACTTTTGTAACGGCCATTGGAATGATATTAACTCCTATTTATTCATTATCTATGTTACGCCAGATGTTCTATGGATACACGCTTTTTAATACAACAAACTCTTATTTTTTTGATTCTGGGCCGCGAGAGTTATTTATTTCGATTTCGATTCTTATACCTGTAATAGGTATTGGTATTTATCCGGATTTTATTTTCTCATTATCAGTTGACAAGGTCGAAGCTATTCTATCGAATTTTTTATAGATAGTTTTCATGAAATAAAAAGAAAATATTTCTTTTCTCATTGTACAATGAAAAAAGAAATATTTTTCTTCTATTATCTTAACTTATAAATAAGGAGTTGTAACCAGATATCTTTGATGTTTGGGAGAACCCCTTAGAATCCACTAATGTAGTGATTCAAGGGGTTCTCGACGGTTTGTGCGAAGTTTTATTATATGCTTACTATGTTTGTATTTGTCAGACCCCTTCCTTCTTTATTCAATTCACTTAAACTCAATTTGATGTAAATGAACCATAACTATGGAAGCCTATTCCTAATAGATTGATCCCAAAATAACATACCCAAATTATAAGAAAACCCATAGAGGCTACTATTGAAGAATTTACACCTTCCAATTTATTTCTAGTATGTAAAAAAATCGCGAATATTGTCCAAGTAATAAACGCCCAAGTTTCCTTTGGATCCCAATTCCAATAGGATCCCCATGCTTCATTAGCCCATACTGCTCCCGAAAGAATACCTATGGTTAAAAAGATAAACCCTAGACTAATAATACGATGACTCCAACGATCCAATTGTTGAATAAATTGGGACCTGTAATAATTTCGAAAAGAAAGAAAAGAAGTGTTTCGTAAAATATTATTTCTCTTGTTCAGGTATTTGATCTCAGCAAAAAAAAATGACTCATTTAAAAAAGAAAAATTATTGTTATTACCAATAATCCTTATGACTTTTCGAAATGTAATGACTAAAAGAGCTACTGATAATAATGAGCCACATAAAAGAGCTGCATAGCCCAATACCATCATACTTACGTGCATCATTAACCAATGAGATTGGAGAGCGGGTACTAATATTGTGGATTGATGCATTTTGATTAAAAGACCCGAAGTAGCAAAGCCTTGGGTCAAAATAACACTTGGTGCGATTATTGTGCTTAAATGGTTTTTTTGTTTTTTAAAAGTAAAAGACGGAATCATATTAAAAATGGAAAAACTCCATGAAAGAAAGATTAATGATTCATATAAATCACTTAATGGTAAATGCCCCGAAAAAATCCAACGAGTAACTAATAATCCTGTTATACAGAAAAAAGTTACTATCATGCCTTTTTCCAACGAATCATATAGTCCTACGATTTCATTGAGTGATAAGTTTATCAAATGAATTGCAATTACAATTGATACGACCGAAAATGATATATGAGTTAATATATGCTCTAAAGTTGAAAATATCATAAATAAAATAAAAAAGGATCCACTAATTATAGGAATAGAATTCATTATAGGACTTACTCTTTTCGAAGATAAGATGCCATGCCGCCACTCGGACTCGAACCGAGATGCTCTAGCACTGCTTCCTAAGAGCAGCGTGTCTACCGATTTCACCATAGCGGCTTGCTCGAAATCATAATAATCTATTTTTAGTAAATCGTCGAGACTGAAAGAGTCAATTCAAATGCAATACAATATTTGTTTAGTAAATACAATATTTGTTTAGTAAACATAAAAATCGAAACATTAAAGAATTTTTATTTTTTGAAGATTTTAATATTCCAATTCTAATAAGAATTCTTATTATCATTCGTTTTTCGTTTCGAGTGTCAGTTTTATTTAAATTAAGTTAGCAATGAGAGTGGGCTTTTTCATAGTTTATCCTCTCTCAAAATGGCACCATTGTAACTCGATCTAGATAGTTCTGACTTCAACCTCTGAAACACAAAATTTTCTTTCTCATTTGTGTTTTTATTTTTAAATGATTCATTTTTTTTTTCATTTTTGAACTAAAATAAATAAAAAATATGTATTTCTTTATTGAAAGAAAAAATAGTATTTTTATGAATCACAAATTGAATTAGCACTATATTCCAAGAATTTATGTAAAGAAACATTTGCATAGCTTTTTGTATTAATCATTAGAATTTTTGTTGTATCGATATCGAGAAGTTAATATTTCGAAAACCAATTAAAAAAAATTATTAAGATATCAGATATAAAAGACTTTTGATTTCGATCGTAATTGTACCCTATATTTATTATTTATTTATTATTTATTTTAATTTATTTTTTATTTATTTTAGGATCCATTTTAGAGCATTTCAATTTGAAAATTATTATCTCCAATAAACCAATAAAAATAAAAAGGAAGGGTGACTTTTCAATTGGGTTAAAAAAAAAGAGGATATCTATATAATATAAAATAATATAAATTTATATGGTTAGTGATAGTAATTTAGAAAATTTTAATTTAGAGAATAGAGTACTTCAAAAATTTACAAAAACAAGTTTGAAATCAATTAGTTCCAATGTCCAATAATAGAATGTCTGTCCCATTTCATTTATTTTTTTATTACTTAGTATACTCATACTATATTTAGTATACTCATACTATATTTAGTATACTAATACTATAATATAGAATATAGAAATATAGAATATAGAATATAGATATCGATAAAGAAATCGATTCTAAATCTATAGCTATAGATTTAGAATTTCTATAGCTATAGAAAAAGAAAAAATAGAAAAATTATATATCTTTTATATATCTTATAGAATTAGATATCTATATATCTATAGAATTATATATCTATATATCTATAGAATTATATATCTATAAATTATATATCTATAGATCTATAGAATTATATATCTATAAATTATATATCTATAGAAAAGAAAAATGAAATTAGCCTATTCTTATTCTTTGAGTCCGGCTAAATTCAGAGATTACTCCAATATTTGTATTTGTTGCACAAAAAAGCTTTTTGAGTTCCCCGTAGAAAGAGATGTGGCTAACGAAAAAGATTTCAATGTTGTCCAATATCCCTTTTTTTTCCAAATATTTTTACGAATTCGTTTTTTTGATATAGAAGTACGTTTTTTTGGAACTGCCATTCAAAAAATTATACTAGTTTTTTCATTACTATAGTTCATGTGAAAGACATCTATTGCTCAAAATGAATTGTTCTTTAATTATACCTAGACCTATATCTATCCATTTTTTTCTACATTACATTCCCTTCACCCTTCCTAAATATATAATAAATATATATATGAAAATATATATATATGAAAATAAATATATATATGAAATAAATATATATATGTAATATATATAAAATATATATGTAAAAATCACATAGTCTTTTTGTTTTTTGTTCCTTAAGTAATAAGTAATATTATATGTAATCCTTGACAAAAAAAAGAAGACTGTCTGGTTATATCTCTGTCTATTTTTGTCGTACTCCATTTATACATCGAATAAAAGAAATCGAAAAAATTTAAGAAACCAACCCTTAATTCTGCTTCAAAATGAATTGCTCAAGCTCGAAGAAAGAGTGTGCTTAATTTCTTTTTGAAAATTAAATCAGACTGGTCATTAATCTATTAAAAGATACTTGATTTTTAAAAATAATGTATTTTCTCTTTTCTCTGTTATGTAAAGTAAACTCTTGAATATCATAATATTTTTTACAAATTTAGATGTCTTTTATTGTAACGGGAAATAATCAATTAGTTCCAAAATGAACTACAATTTTTCGGAATAAACAAACTCAATAAATTTTTTATTTTATTGAGGGATTCCAAATAAACTCATTTTTTGGTGTAATTTTTTCCATTCACTCGAACTCTATGAGGTGTAAATTATTGTAATGTAATATATATAAAATATATAATAATTTATAAAATTCATAATTTTATAAATAAAATATTTATTAAAATTTTTATTACTAACTACTAACTAAAAAACCAAAAAATTTTATTTTTTACTAAGAATTTGGTCATATCATTTGACTCATTTTGACTTCGTGCTTTGCAACATTGGATTGAAGTTATTGTACAAAGATTCAAAATAATTAAGAATAGATAATTCTGTTTAAGTTTTGCATATCTTAATTTTTCTTTTATTAACTGAACCTTTCAAACGAGCTAAAACCGGCGAATAAGAAACAAAACTCATTAACAATAAAAAGATTTTTTTTTTTGTATGGAATATAGATATCAATATTCGTGGATTATACCTTTCATTCCACTTTTAGTTCCTATGTTAATAGGAATGGGACTTCTCCTTTTTCCGATGGCAACAAAAAATCTTCGCCGTGTTTGGGCTTTTCCTAGTGTTTTATTGTTAAGTATAGTTATGATTTTTTCGATCGATTTGTCTATTCATCAAATAAATACCAGTTGTATTTATCAATATGTATGGTCTTGGACTATCAATAATGATCTTTCTTTAGAGTTTGGCTACTTGATTGATTCACTTACTTCTATTATGTCAATATTAATCACTACTGTTGGAATTTTGGTTCTTATTTATAGTGACAATTATATGTCTCATGATCAAGGATATTGGAGATTTTTTGCTTATATGAGTTTTTTTAATACTTCAATGTTGGGATTGGTTACTAGTTCGAATTTGATACAAATTTATATCTTTTGGGAATTGGTTGGAATGTGTTCCTATTTTTTAATAGGTTTTTGGTTCACACGTCCTATCGCTGCAAATGCTTGTCAAAAAGCGTTTATAACTAATCGTGTAGGAGATTTTGGTTTATTATTAGGAATTTTAGGTCTTTACTGGATAACGGGTAGTTTGGAATTTCGGGATTTGTTTGAAATATTCAAAAATATTATTTCTAATAATGAAGTAAATCTTTTATTTATTACTTTGTGTGCCTTCCTATTATTTGCCGGTTCAGTTGCTAAATCTGCCCAATTTCCCCTTCATGTATGGTTACCAGATGCTATGGAAGGGCCTACCCCTATTTCGGCTCTTATACACGCTGCTACTATGGTAGCGGCGGGAATTTTTCTTGTAGCCCGGTTTCTTCCTCTTTTCATAGTTCTACCTTACATAATGAATGGAATAGCTTTGATAGGTATAATAACGGTAGTATTAGGGGCTACTTTAGCTCTTGCTCAAACGGATATTAAGAGAGGTTTGGCTTATTCTACAATGTCTCAATTAGGTTATATGATGTTAGCTCTAGGTATGGGTTCTTATCAAGCCGCTTTATTTCATTTGATTACTCATGCTTATTCAAAAGCCTTGTTGTTTTTAGGATCTGGATCGATTATTCATTCAATGGAAACTATTGTTGGATATTCTCCAGATAAAAGTCAAAATATGGTTCTTATGGGCGGTTTAACAAAACATGTACCAATTACAAAAACTGCTTTTTTAGTGGGTACACTTTCTCTTTGTGGTATTCCACCCTTTGCGTGTTTTTGGTCCAAAGATGAGATTCTTAATGATATTTGGTTGTATTCACCAATGTTCGCAATAATAGCTTTTTCAACAGCAGGATTAACCGCATTTTATATGTTTCGGATCTATTTACTTGTTTTTGAGGGACATTTAAATGTTCATTTTAAAAATTACAATGGAAAAAAAACTAGCTCATTCTATTCAATATCTTGCTGGGGTAAAGAAGGTCAATTAACAATGAATAATAATGAAAGGGCTTCTTTTTTTTGTAAGAAGACACATCCATATCGAATTGATAAAAATGTAAAAAAAATAATACGACCTTTTATTGTTATTCCCTATTTTGGCACTAACAAAACCTTTTCGTATTTCAACGAATCAGACAATACTATGTTATTTTCTATGCTTATATTAGTACTATTTACTTTTTTCCTTGGGGCCATAGGAATTTCTTTCAATCAAGAGGGAGTAGGTTTTGATATATTATCAAAAATGTTAATTCCGTCTCTAAACCCTTTCCATCCAAATTTAAACAATTCTGTAGATTGGTATGAATTTGTGAAAAATGCAGCTTTTTCGGTCAGTATAGCATTTTATGGAATATTTATAGCATCTTTTTTCTATAAACCGGTTTTTTCATCTTTACAAAATTTGAACTTACTTAATTTATTTGCTAAAAATGTTCCTAAAAAAATTTTAGGAGAGAAAATAATAAATTTGATATATGATTGGTCATATAATCGCGGTTACATAGATTCTTTTTTTGAAATCTACTTGATTGGGGGTGTAAGACAATTAGCTAAACGAAATTCTTTTTTTGATAGACGAGTAATTGATGGAATTCCAAATGTGGTTGGTCTTACAAATTTCTTGCTAGGAGAGATTATAAAATATGTAGGGGGTGGCCGAATTTCTTCATATATTTTATTGTACTTTTTTTATGTATTAATTTTGTTAGTAATTTACTACTTTTCATCTTTTGTTTTAATGTTTTAAAATTCCAATTCGGACATAATAGATTTACTCAATCTAATAAGGATATTCGATTTAATAGAATAATTTTCTTGTATCCATACTAATACCAATCTAATCCATTTCATAATCAAAATCTGACCAATTAACCAACTAACAAAACTACTTGTTAGGAATAAAATTTGTTTGTTGCCGAGAAACATATAAATGTTGACTAATCTGACTAACATTGAACTTGGTAAAAATAAATAATTCAATAATAATAAAATAAGATTATTTAGGAATACTCGTTGAATGCTAAAATTACGCATTGAATT